CCAAAGTACAAACGAGATGGATGTTTGTTGTCCCAACCATTCTTGTTAGTCCCGATACCGATAAGGAAAGGGGGAATTTATAACAAAGTTTTTGTGTTGTTGATTCCTAGGTGTAGTGCTTTTTCCCTTATGCCGTCTATTGGTACTAATGTAGTGTAGGATTGACCCGCAATACAGAACCCATAGGTGTAACCTTTCGCTCAATACTCAAATCAACAATTGAAACATCTGAGGCTGCATCAATCGAGGATACACGATAGAAGGAATTGTTCTATCTCCAAACTTCACCTTCACCGAGCGTAGGTTTATTTCAAGAATTTCGTTCTTTCTATACCGAACCGCGTCTCTTTCTCGTAAGACTGAGGTGAGGACTAAAAAAAACAAGAAAAAAGAATCAAATCGCACCATCTCTGTAATAGGTAAATGCCTTTTTTTCTCCTGAAGTTGTCGGAATTATTCGTAATAAGATATTGGCTACAATTGAAGAGGTCTTATCAATAAAATTTCCATTTATATGAGATCTAGGCATAATTAGCAATCCATTCTAGAATTCTTTTCATTACCCCTCGGGGAAAATGATCCCACAAACAAAGCAAAGGAATTATACAGTACAAAATAACATAAAAACAGACTAATTTTATTCTAATAAATAGATATTAAATAGATATGGGCTTTCCACTTAAATTGTCCCCTTTTGTTTGGAAAGATATGAGATATTGGAATCAGATTGATTTCATTCCCATTTTTGTAGTATACCAATGAGCGGAACTATTACTATTTCATCTAAGTTAAATAACCAAGGACTTTTTTTACTACAGATTCTGATAACTCGAGAAGTTTTGATTTGGTTATGATCCAAAGCAAAGAGAAAAAAGAATGGAATAATCATTCCATGAAAAAATAGAGTAGAGTAACCATACCTTCTGTTTGCATAACGTGTATACACCACGCCATACAATCGAAATATCAAAATCCATGGGACGATTCATAAATTTGGAATAGATCCGCGGGGTAGCTGATGAATGAGAGAAGTTTTTGTTGAGAAATATTAAATGGGAAAGGAATTCTTCCTATGGAACTAGTGATCGGTCGTACCTGTACTGCAGTAATATGAATAACTCGCTATTCACTCAGTTTCTGGTCAATAATAAGATTATGTAGGAGAGATGGCCGAGTGGTTCAAGGCGTAGCATTGGAACTGCTATGTAGGCTTTTGTTTACCGAGGGTTCGAATCCCTCTCTTTCCGTTTCTGTTAATTCACCAATGTTATCGACCACAATGTATCAAATCAAATAACAATTGAAACCATTATTCCAGCAATAAGACCCTTATTTGATAGAAATTCTCTATTCCTAATTATTGTGGTTATAAAATAGGAAAGAGCAAAAAAGAAAAAAATCCTACTGTTGATCCATTTGTGATAGGTGAAAAATGCGGATGGATTAAGGCCCTTAGATCTATTTAGTTCGGCGAAAAGGGGACAAAATTCTATGAACCTTTCTTTCTTAATTTTGTTAGGTTCAAGTCTGACGAGAATAATATTCTACAACTAACAACTCATTTATTTGCAAACCAATCCATTTACTATCTATTATTTGATTTACTAATCCTTTATATTGGAATGAGTCAATAGTCAAATGTTTTGGCAATTCCTCATGGACGGATGAAGCAATATAATTTTGAATCAGACCTTTTGATCTTTGGTTATCCTTCGCAGTAATAGTATCTCGGGGTTTGCAACGATAACTTGGTATATCCACTATACGACCATTAACTAAAATATGTCTATGGTTAACCAATTGCCTGGCTCCGGGGATGGTCGAAGCCATACCCAATCGAAAGAGGATGTTATCCAAACGCATTTCAAGTAGTTGTAGTAAAACCTGACCCGTTGACCCTTTGGCTTTTCCAGCGATATGTACATATCTAAGTAATTGTCGCTCTGTCAGACCATAATGAAAACGCAATTTCTGTTTTTCTTCTAAACGAATACGATATTGTGATTTTTTCCCAGAACGCAATTGGTTTTTAAGATCACTTCCGGATCTAGGTCTTTTACTAGTTAGTCCTGGTAAAGCTCCCAGACGGCGTATTTTTTTAAAACGAGGTCCTCGGTAACGAGACATAAAGACTCCTTTTTTTTATTTTATTGAAATTTCATTTTACACAATAAATCTAAATTTAAACTGAACTAAAGGATAAACAAAGCAAAATCGACTGATGAAGTACTACAAAAAAAAATGAATTGTATCAACATCTAGATTTTTTGTATATATATATATATATATATAGGAAGTTGAGGCTCCGTTTGATGATTTGTTCTGTAGAGATCTAATTGCTCTAATCCATTTTTATTAATAATTGCAAGTTACCACGACATAATAGATCGCTGATCCAGCATTTTATTTGAAGAAAAGGAGAGATTATCAATCTCGGAAAAATAGATAGAGAAAAAGCCGGCTATCGGAGTCGAACCGATGACCATCGCATTACAAATGC